ACATAAGTTGTTTAATAGTTGGCATGTTGAATCATATCATATAAATAATGGGCTGGTTTAGATCGATCCTAACCTGATGATGATTCAATTACTCGCCTCCCACTTGCCTTGATATTGATACAATCTTTCTCTCTATTACGCTATTTCTCGGTTAATAACATGGTAATTGCCCCTGCCAGTACCGGAAGTGATAATAAAGGTGGGAATGCTGTCACTAGAACGGACCACACAAATAGGGGTGATCTATGCATAGTCATTCCAGGTCCACGCATGTTGGAGATAGTTGTTATAAAATTGATAGAACCTAAAATGGATGAAACACCAGATAGATGAGGACTAGAAATTGCTGAATCAACTGCTCCTCCAGAATGGCTGGTAATACCACTTAAGGGCGGATAGACCGTCCACCCAGTGCCGCTACCCACTTCTACTAAGGCTGGGCTTAATAGGAGCACGAGACTTGGTGGCAACAACCAGAATGAAATATTATTTAATCGTGGAAATGCCATGTCAGGCGCACCTATCAGAATCGGAACAGACCAATTACCAGATCCACCTATCATCGCCGGCATAACCATAAAAAAGATCATTAAAAAAGCGTGAGCCGTTATTAAAACATTATAAAGTTGATGATTCCCACCAAGAATTTGATCGCCGGGTCGTGCTAATTCCATACGAATCAGTACTGAGAAGCATGTGCCCATCACTCCAGCAATGGCACCAAAGATGAAATGAAATATAGAGTCCCTATATCTTTGTGGTTAGTGGAGAACAGCCATCGGACCGGATTTGTCGTAAAATTGAGATTCTTTTGTTTCCTTCCTTATCAGAGAAGGGTCCCTCTTAGGGAGCTGGGGCTTCTTTTTTGAAAAAAGGGGGGCTAATACACAGGGAAGAGGCTTACTAGAAAAAAAAGACTAACTAACTACATAGCTACTTACATAACATAAGAGAATTTCATAAAGTCACTCTCTCCAACCTTTTATATATCCGGCTTTATAAAGTAAATATGAGATTTGCGTTGGTTTTTCCAACGAAACTAAGCACTTTTTTTATTTATCATTCGGAAGAGCTCTTTTTGTGGTCTCACTTTACCACGATCTGAAATGCGCGATACTTCGATTGGTGGAAGCCAGTCTATGAAGATTCCCCCTTTTCTTACGTGCAATTCCCCTCTTTCGGTAAGCATCCAGTATCTCATCAAATGAACATTGCTCTAAGCTTGTCCTGTAGATTATACGTCGTTTGAAAGCTGCTTCAAGGGTCCAACGAATAGCTAAGGTTTGTTGACGATCCCTGGCTACAATCCCAGGGACATCATAAATAGTACCTGCTCTTCCTACTCTTTCCACTTCGCATATGGGCTTTATATTCTCTAGGGCGTCAACCATAAGTTTGATTACATCGCGTTCAGTTCGAGCGGGGCGATGAAAAGTTTGATAAACAATAGCACGAACTCTTGTTTTTTTACCTTCTTTCATGCGAAAGTTGACCAACTTCTTGATCAATTGTTTTTGCTCACCATCCAAGTCCCCCATATAGCTTAGAATTTCCGAGCAATTGGAAGCCGCTTTCGATGACGAGGCCGAAGAATTTATATTACGCGATCGTTACTGTCCATCTTTATCAGCCAACTCCCCAGTTTCCAACAGTGACTGTCTCTGATCCCTCTATTTCTTCTGAGCAGCAATAGAAGTATAAAGTAAATTGCCCAATGTTTCCAAATTAGTCCAACTTCGTACCTTTCCGGCATAAACCATATATCTCAGAGAGGTCGTATTTCACCAATCTAAGTTTTGCACAGACTTTCTACATGGGATCGCCTTTGACATCAGTTTGCCACACCTTACTCACAATAGGGTGGAACTCGGGGAGTGGGAGTTCAGTCATGAAGTTGAAAAAGGAAGGATATGCACCCCTGTTCTAACCACACAGGCACTATGATCAGAGAGGCCCTTGGGGGTGAATTCAACTTCAGATTCAGATAAAGGCAGAGAGCCAAAGCACTTACAATTAGCAAGAGCTCTATCCACTTTTCTGGAAATACAAGAGGCCTCATCATCTTTCTTAGACCATGTGACGAAGTGTCCCATATATCTGATGTCCTCAAGTCCTGCACTTTGAAGACATGAAATCATTCATAGCAGAGGACCAAGAATCAGTCCCTCCATTCTTTTTCCAATTTAGGAGTCCTACCTTGGGAGCATCCCGGGCAAGATCTATGGTTTCAGCTGCGGCTAAGCGAACTACCTATTCTATAGAAGTGAATATGAGAGAAAAAGCTCTTCTTTCACATAGTGGGAGGCTGGCCTTCTCTCTTCCCAATTCTCCCAATGAGACCTCTTTCACTCACTTAGTGGATGACCCAGAGGACTTTAATAAGGCCCCCTTTTGCCTCATCACGATCTCCCTGAAAAGAGGGTGAAGTAGCGGCTGGGGTCAGGTAAGGCTTTGTCGTAAGCCAATCAAGAAAGACCTGAAACCTTGGTGTAGAAAGACT